CCATAGGGTCATTAGTGTGATTTTCATATATTTCTATATTTCTCCAATGTGTTTCTATCTTCATGAATGATTTTTCCAATCAGGAAAAATCAAAAAATCAGGTATATACCAGAAAAAATAAATTAAGGTCACTGAGTTGGGTTTAACTAGGTATGACCAGGTTGGAATCTACTGGAAAATGAACCTATGTATGCACAACCGGGTACTTCGATCTTAATTACGTTAAAAAGTAATTCTTGAAGTGGTAGAAAAGGGTTTTGAAGATGAAAGTTATTTGTTCAAATCCGAGAAAAAATTTTTCAATATTTGAAATAAGAACCGGCAATAAACGAATACCGCGATTAATAGGATACATATTACAAATATCATTAAAATTACATAAGAGAGAACTAAACAAACCGTAGAAATATCAACTAAGAACTGCTTCCGAAAAACCCAACGTTTAATCGCGCAAGCAGTTGCGTACTGAACCCTTTTCCATAGGGTTTTTAGTGTAACCTGCATATATTTTTTATCCTATTTTTGCAAATAACTAATAGATTCGATTTTTTTCTTTCAGTTATTCTTTTATCCGTCTAGGGTCAATCAATAACAAAACACATTATTCCAATATATCAAATATCGATTCCAATGGCTTTTGCTACTAGAACCTTCCCAACTACGATTCTTGCTTTTCTTCCCATTCTTAAACAAAGAATTCTATATTAATTATATCATACAGTTTAAAAATTCCCAATAGTCGGTTTTTCGTCTAAAACACGGTGATAAGGTATTCTTGGTATGCGTAAAGGTATAAAATAGAATTCCATTTTTGAAAATATTTTGATGCACTTGAACAAGGAAACAGAAATTAGCATATTCTCAAATAAAATTCTCAAATTAAGCAAGCAGATTTTCTTGAATCATACAGGAATTGGGATAAACTAAAAAAAAAGGAAAATTCGAGTTTCAAATACATAAAAAAAATATTCGAGGAAAGGCTATAATCAAATTCTTGATTAGATCTTCTTAATCAATTTTATTTCTTTAATGGGTTTCTTTTTATTTTATATCTTTTTATTTTCTAATAAATAAGAAAAATAAAATTCATTTTAATGAATTGAATGTGAATTCAAAATAAAAATATAGAGTAATCTTTTCTTATTTAAGTTCGAAACGTTTTGTAATCTTCAACCAATTATGTGCTTCAATATAATTGCTTGGAGTAAGCGCTATAGCTTGTTTCCAATACTCAGCAGCTTGATTGGACCAAGCCTCTGCAATTTCAGAATCGCTCTCTAGAATGGCCTTTTCTCCCCGGTCGGAATAGAGAATTCTTTCCCTTAGAACTGTACTTGAGAGTTTCCTACCTCATACGGCTCAGTAATCTATTCTTTCTTTTCTATCTATTCTGATTTCTTTTATTCTGATTTCTTCTATATTGGATAATTCAATTTCTCTTCATTTTTTTTTTTTATTGTTAATTATAAAAAAAGAAAAAGTTAATTACAATAAGTTTCAAACTCTGATTTCGTTAATAATCAATCAGTTTTTTCTTTTCTTCCCACCTTCAGAAGAATAAAGCATATATAGCTCATAAATATATTTTTATGATTTTCTGAGAGGTAACTATCTCGTTTTCATATAGAAAATTGCTATAGAATCTTTGAAAATGAATTTTCTCAATAAGAAAAAAGACTTACTATCTTTGGGATCTAAAACTACACCGCTGCTTAATATCTTAGTGGATCAACTCTATTACATAAGTGGATTCCTAACTTAATGTCCCCTATTATGGCATAAGTAAGCAGTTCTTAACTTTATCGACACAATAGCTCGCTAATTGATCTTTACGATGCTTCCTCTATTAATTTGATTTTTTATCCATAGAATAAAAAGTAGAGGCTTTTTTCTACCTATTTTGATTTTCGTGAAATCTGTTTATTTCCTACAGCTGATAAAAATCGTTGTTTTTGACGATTTCTATGTAGAAATCCTATTTTATCTAGTAGATACTAGCTAATTTCTTTTTTTTCTATAGTAGAGATAGTCGCACGTAATGACAGATCACAGCCATATTATTAAAAGCTTGCGGTAAAAAAGGATTTCGTTCTAGTGCTCGAAAATAATATTCCAAAGCTTTTGTATGCTCTCCATTGCTTGTATGTATAAGGCCTATGTTATAGAGTATATAACTTCGGTCATAAGGATCCATTTCTGGTCGCGTAGCTTCATAATAATTCTGTAAAGCTTCTGCATAATTTCCCTCGGATTGAGCCAACATTCGTTACGGTCGTTCAGTCTATTGAAAAGGTCTCCGTTCCAGAACCGTACATGATATTTTCATTTCATACGGCTCCTACCTTCTGTACATAATACTTAAGAAAAAATCTTTAGAATTAAAATCAAACTATTCTCATCTTATTATGAACTGAAAGAAGCTAGTATTTTTACTAGAAATCTCTAGTCAACCTTCTCATCAGAGGTTTTTTCTTAACACCAACTCTTCATATTACTACTATATATTTAGTAGTAGATGAAATGAATACATATTAGTAGTCGATGAAATGAAAGAGGTAACTCCAATAATTTCTTTGTTATTAACGCTTTCTGTTTCTGGGAATTAGTTACTTCAACGATCTTTTATGGTTTTATGGGTATCCAAAGTACGAACGAAATGGATGTTTGTTGTCCCAACCATTCTTTTTAGTCCCGATACTTAATAAGGAAAAGGGTTATTTCGAACAAAGTTTTTGTTTTGTTGATTTCTAAGTGTAGTGCTTTTTCCCTATACTTAATAGGGTATTTAGTAGAGTAGGATTTACCCGCAATACGAAGAAACCTATGGGTTTAATCTTTTGCTCAATGCTCAAATGGATGATTAAAGCATCTGAGATTGCATCAATCGAGGATACACGACAGAAGGGATTTATTGTTTTACCCTCACAAACTTTACCTTCACCAAGCGTAGGTTTCTTTTCATTATTAGGTTTTTTCTATCCCGCAATACGTTTTTCTTGTAAGACTTAAATTCTTGTAAGACTTAACTACAGGCTAAAAAAACAAGAAAAAAGAATCAAATCACACCATCTCTGTAATAGGTAAATGCCTTTTTTTCTCCTGAAGTTGTTGGAATTATTCCCAACAATATATTGGCTAAAATTGAAAAGGTCTTATCTATAAAATTCCCATTTATACGCGATCTAGGCATAATTACTAATCCGTTATATAATTCTTTTCATTACCCCTCGAGAAAATGATCTTAACAACAAAGTAAATATAAAGTCAAAAATTACGTAAAAAAAAAAAGACTAGGTTTTGTTTCATTTAAGTTCAATAAAATAAAAAAAGATTTTATTTGACTATGTTATGTAGATAATTCAAGAAGTTTTTTTGGTTAGAATTCAAACAAAGGAAAAATCTTTTCATCATAAAATAAATCTTCCAAATATTAATTATATGTTTTATTTGCATAATATGTGGCATAATAAATATGCCACATCATAAATCTAAAAATTTGAAATAAAAAAGATTATCTATTTAAAAATAGATCCGCGGAGTATTTTCTTTAAAAGAAAATAGAAAACTGGAAAGGTATTATTTATTCTTATGAAACCTATTAGTAATAAGAAAATTCCCCATTCACTCAGTTTTTCATCAAAAAATATAGAAAATATATATATATATAATATATAGAGATTTTAATATTAGGAGAGATGGCCGAGTGGTTGAAGGCGTAGCATTGGAACTGCTATGTAGGCTTTTGTTTACCGAGGGTTCGAATCCCTCTCTTTCCATTTTTTAAATTCTTCACTGTTCTTTATTAAAACAATATAATTAATATAATTATTGATAGTACCATTGCAGCAATAAAAAAACTTTTTCCTTTTTTCCTGTATCGATAAAATTGTTGAACAAAGTGATTAAGAATTTATAAAGGAAGGTTTTTTTTAATGAGAAAGATTAACCTTGCCTTTTTTTATGTTTCAGATTGGGACAAATCACCGTAAGTTGTTTACGTCTACGAACTAATCGACATCTTTTACAAATTTTACGAACTGATGCTCCAATTTTCATATTTCTTATGTATTATCTTTTTTCTTTGTTTCATTTATTGGAAAAAATAAGACTCATCTATTTTTCTTGACTCTATCTCTCAGCAATACACGTATATGATTATGACGCATATTAGCAGAGAGATAAGACAGAACGACTATGATCTAAACGTACGTGGAACATGCTCTCGTTGAATTTGTTTACTGCTGTTCCTAGAAAAACAAAATACTTTCTACCATTTTTCTTCTTTTTCATCGGTTTATTTAAATGAAAACTTTTTTTGATTCATTTTTTTTTGATTTCCCCTTTTTCCTGGATTCTTGATTTCATTTCGATTTTTCTTCTTCTATCCCATAGGGATAGAATCAATAGAGAACCTTTTCTTCTTTATTTTATGAATCTATATTATTACATTCCAATTTCTTCTCGATACCTCCAATGTAGGGCTGGTGCTCAAAATTCATCACGACTCATAGAGCCGTAATCCCCTTGGAGATCCTTAACTTAACTGAAAATAAGGGGAATAATAGAAAAGAACTATCTTTTCTGTATACGTTCCCGCCTTTCATCCCTAAACCCCCCAGGTGTTGCATAAAAAGAGCTTTATTTTATTACTTCAATGATATAATACAACTTTTTATTTTTAGATTTATTCGCCTTGTATTGTAGCACTACTAGATTTCCAACTAATACAGGGGTCCTGTTACGATATATCTCATTAGAGAGATGACATACTAAAAATTCACGAGTCAGATACACGCGTGCGCAGAATGTTTGTTCGCTAAATTGGTGCACGACCTTGGCTAGTATCAATGCCATAACGACTCCCAAATTCAAGAATTCAAATATTCATTTAAGAGCCAAGTATATATGTATTGATTCAGATATCATTTTCTGAATTTCATTAACCATAGTAGATAATAAAAGGGAAAGCAACACCCCTTTTTTGTGATTTCCTTATACTTATAATTAAAATAAAATGAAGTTAATTCTCACTAACCCTGGATTCTTTCCCTTATTTGATAGAACAAATTTGATAGAACAAATAAAAAAATCAAACGTCAAGCTTCATCATGTACTGTTTACGGGTTTTTGAACAGAACAAATTATGTCGAACCAAAAGCATTTTCATTACTCTAGAAAGAAAATGGTAGATGTAAAAATCTACAGAAAATTATGTCCTTCAAGTCGCACGTTACTTTTTCCCACATCGTCTCAAACGAAGTTTTATCATAAGAGTCTTTTTTATTTTCGAAAATTATATAATTGATTCCATATTCCATATGGAATCATGAATAGTTGTTGGTTTAACCCCGATCATAGTTGCATATAAAAAGCTTTATTATATCACTTTAATGATATAATAAAACCTTTTTTTTATGCGTCTAAGACCTTCGTTGTATTGCAATATTACGAGATCCCCCACCAATACAGGGGTACTGTTACGAAACAGTTCATAAGATAGATAGCATTTTACCATTTTATCAATCCCGCACAAGCGGGCCCAGAATGTACGTTCGTCTACCTGCTCGACTATGCAAGCTAAGAAGTATCGCATAAACGACCTCCAATTGAAGAATTCAAATATTCATTTCAGATCCAAGTATAAATGTATTGATTCAGATATCATTTTCTGAATTTCATTAACCATAGTAGATAATAAAAGGGAAAGCAACACCCCTTTTTTGTGATTTCCTTATACTTATGAAGAAAATCTGATAGTAGATAGTAAAAGGGAAAGCAACACCCCTTTTTTGTGATTTCCTTATACTTATGAATAAAATCTGATAGTAGATAGTAAAAGGGAAAGCAACACCCCTTTTTTGTGATTTCCTTATACTTTTGAATTCTTGAATTGGAGGTCGTTTATGCGATACTTCTTAGCTTACATAGTCGATATGAATAAAATCTGAAGGATTCACTGTTACATAGGTTTTGATTCAGATATCATTTTCTGAATTTCATTAACATAGATAGGTAATTCATGAAAATATTCGCTTACGTGTCAAAAGATAAAATAAAAATAGAAAATTTGAATATTTCTATTATTCAATATAAATATCATATTATTTATAATCGAATCATATCTTATTAAGATAAAACCTTATCTAATCATACCTTATTAATCCTTTTCTCCTACTTAAATGGTATATCTTTTTTGATTTTTATATTTCGAAATTTTGTTCTTTCCTTGCTTTCATTAACCCAAACTTCTTTCTTTAAAAAATTCTGCCCTTGTTAATATATCATAAACAGTCTCTGTAGGTTGAGCACCTTTTTTAAGGAAAAAAAGAATAGCAGAAAAATTTAAATAAGTTTTTTTATTTATTGGATCATAAAAACCTACTTTTCCAAGATCTTTTCCTTCTCTTCGGGACTGAGCATCAGTTGCAACGATTCGATAGATGGCTCATTGGGATAGATATAGATAAAAAAAGCCTCCCTAGAAACGTATGTGAAATTTTCACCTCATACGGCTCAAGAAAAATGATTTAAATTCATCTATAGAATGGAAAATGGGTTCAAAAAATCATGAATTAGACTATGATTCAAATAGAGTTCCTTTTTCCTTTTCGTTATAGAAAAAAATATCATTTTGACTCATGACTCAAGTTAAATAATTTTGAGAAAGTTCAAAGGAAAATCTTTCTGAAGAAATTTCTTGAGCTGTCTATAAACTCTTTTGTTTGTTTTATCTCTAAGAAAGATATTTAGATTAAAATGATCCAATTACATTGTTGAGATAATTTCAACGAAGTATTTTCTTGTTCCGGAATCCTTTATATTTTCTTTTTGGAATCTTTAGGTTTATACATTACTTTGGAGATCTTTATTCCTTGTCAAAGGGAAAGCAACACCCCTTTTTTGTGATTTCCTTATACTTATGAATAAAATCTAAAGGATTCACTTCCATTCCACCTTAAAATCAAAAGAGTTTTACCAATTTCCAACAATTTCACTTTCTCTCTTTTATTTTTTTTTATTGTTTGAATTGGATTTTTTTTGATCTCGATGTTAAGAATATACTGACAAAGTTTCTTTCAATTAATTAAAATAAAATTAAGTTAATTCTCACTAACCCTGGATTCTTTCCCTTATTTGATAGAACAAATAAAAAAATCAAACGTCGAGCTTCATCATGTACTGTTTATGGGTTTTTGAACAGAACAAATTATGTCGAACCAAAAGCATTTTCATTACTCTAGAAAGAAAATGGTAGATGTAAAAATCCACAGAAAATTATGTCCTTCAAGTCGCACGTTGCTTTTTCCCACATCGTCTCAAACGAAGTTTTATCATAAGAGTCTTTTTTATTTTCGAAAATTATATAATTGATTCCATATTCCATATGGAATCATGAATAGTTGTTGGTTTAACCCCGATCATAGTTGCATATAAAAAGCTTTATTATATCACTTTAATGATATAATAAAACCTTTTTTTTATGCGTCTAAGACCTTCGTTGTATTGCAATATTACGAGATCCCCCACCAATACAGGGGTACTGTTACGAAACAGTTCATAAGATAGATAGCATTTTACCATTTTATCAATCCCGCACAAGCGGGCCCAGAATGTACGTTCGTCTACCTGCTCGACTATGCAAGCTAAGAAGTATCGCATAAACGACCTCCAATTGAAGAATTCAAATATTCATTTCAGATCCAAGTATAAATGTATTGATTCAGATATCATTTTCTGAATTTCATTAACCATAGTAGATAATAAAAGGGAAAGCAACACCCCTTTTTTGTGATTTCCTTATACTTATGAAGAAAATCTGATAGTAGATAGTAAAAGGGAAAGCAACACCCCTTTTTTGTGATTTCCTTATACTTATGAATAAAATCTGATAGTAGATAGTAAAAGGGAAAGCAACACCCCTTTTTTGTGATTTCCTTATACTTTTGAATAAAATCTGATAGTAGATAGTAAAAGGGAAAGCAACACCCCTTTTTTGTGATTTCCTTATACTTTTGAATTCTTGAATTGGAGGTCGTTTATGCGATACTTCTTAGCTTACATAAGTAGATAATAAAAGGGAAAGCAACACCCCTTTTTTGTGATTTCCTTATACTTATAATTAAAATAAAATGAAGTTAATTCTCACTAACCCTGGATTCTTTCCCTTATTTGATAGAACAAATTTGATAGAACAAATAAAAAAATCAAACGTCAAGCTTCATCATGTACTGTTTACGGGTTTTTGAACAGAACAAATTATGTCGAACCAAAAGCATTTTCATTACTCTAGAAAGAAAATGGTAGATGTAAAAATCTACAGAAAATTATGTCCTTCAAGTCGCACGTTACTTTTTCCCACATCGTCTCAAACGAAGTTTTATCATAAGAGTCTTTTTTATTTTCGAAAATTATATAATTGATTCCATATTCCATATGGAATCATGAATAGTTGTTGGTTTAACCCCGATCATAGTTGCATATAAAAAGCTTTATTATATCACTTTAATGATATAATAAAACCTTTTTTTTATGCGTCTAAGACCTTCGTTGTATTGCAATATTACGAGATCCCCCACCAATACAGGGGTACTGTTACGAAACAGTTCATAAGATAGATAGCATTTTACCATTTTATCAATCCCGCACAAGCGGGCCCAGAATGTACGTTCGTCTACCTGCTCGACTATGCAAGCTAAGAAGTATCGCATAAACGACCTCCAATTGAAGAATTCAAATATTCATTTCAGATCCAAGTATAAATGTATTGATTCAGATATCATTTTCTGAATTTCATTAACCATAGTAGATAATAAAAGGGAAAGCAACACCCCTTTTTTGTGATTTCCTTATACTTATGAAGAAAATCTGATAGTAGATAGTAAAAGGGAAAGCAACACCCCTTTTTTGTGATTTCCTTATACTTATGAATAAAATCTGATAGTAGATAGTAAAAGGGAAAGCAACACCCCTTTTTTGTGATTTCCTTATACTTTTGAATAAAATCTGATAGTAGATAGTAAAAGGGAAAGCAACACCCCTTTTTTGTGATTTCCTTATACTTTTGAATTCTTGAATTGGAGGTCGTTTATGCGATACTTCTTAGCTTACATAAGTAGATAATAAAAGGGAAAGCAACACCCCTTTTTTGTGATTTCCTTATACTTATAATTAAAATAAAATGAAGTTAATTCTCACTAACCCTGGATTCTTTCCCTTATTTGATAGAACAAATTTGATAGAACAAATAAAAAAATCAAACGTCAAGCTTCATCATGTACTGTTTACGGGTTTTTGAACAGAACAAATTATGTCGAACCAAAAGCATTTTCATTACTCTAGAAAGAAAATGGTAGATGTAAAAATCTACAGAAAATTATGTCCTTCAAGTCGCACGTTACTTTTTCCCACATCGTCTCAAACGAAGTTTTATCATAAGAGTCTTTTTTATTTTCGAAAATTATATAATTGATTCCATATTCCATATGGAATCATGAATAGTTGTTGGTTTAACCCCGATCATAGTTGCATATAAAAAGCTTTATTATATCACTTCAATGATATAATAAAACCTTTTTTTTATGCGTCTAAGACCATCGTTGTATTGCAATCTTATGAGATCCCCCACCAATACAGGGGTACTGTTACGAAACAGTTCATAAGATAGATAGCATTCTACGATTTTATCACTCCCGCACAAGCGGGCCCGGAATGTACGTTCGTCCATTTGTTGCACTACATAGGCTAAGAAGTATTTCATTTAGTAGTACCTCCATTCTTTTATTTAATTATTGGTAAAAATAAGACTCATTAACCCAATTTGCCTAATCTTGGTTAGGCGTTGTGTCTTTAGAGCTATTCCTTTGATCTGTTGATTTATAGGAATCGCTTCTTATTGTATTTGTGGTTTCTGTCGATTCAGTAGAGGTAGGATTCTCCATCGCTTGATGGTCGTTTTTAACCCTTTTTAATCGACTCTTTTTTGATTGAGGAGGAAATCTATAAAAAATCTTTCCTCTTTCTGAGTCAAATTCACTTATCAGGATCTTAACTCTATCCCCCAGTAATACACGTATACGGTTACGACGTATCTTACCAGAGAGATAACCCAGAACGATTCTATTACTAGGATCCAAGCGCACGTGGAACATTATATCTTTGATTGGGTCCACAATTGTTCCTTCATAAATAAATCGTTCATTGTTTTCTTTTCCAGGACTACTATTTTTTTTTTTCTTTTTCATAGTACACCTCCTTTAGTGTTAAATAATATTTGCGAAATTTTCGAAATCACATGAAATTTGTATACTGAATGATTCAAAATATCATTTTTTTTAGTAATGACATTACTGAGAGTTTTCTTTTTTATTTTTATGAGAATTACCATATATAACATAAAATTTCTCCTCCAATTCTTTGAAGTCGAGCTTCTCGATCTGTTATTATACCTCGAGAAGTAGACAGAATTACAATTCCTATTCCACCTAGAAGCTTAGGAATTCGTTGATATTTCGAGTAAATTCGAAAACTGGGTCGGCTTATACGTTTTAAACTAGTTCTATATATTCCTTTTTTTCTATAAAAAGGTAGACTTAAAATCAAGAAATTTTTGTTATTTTTTTTTTGTTTCCGAACATTTTCAATAAAACCTTCTCTTAAAAGTATCTTAACAATGCTTTCAGTAATGTTTGTAGACGGTACTGGAACAGTTTCTTTGTTAGCCATGTCAGCATTTCTTATCAAAGTAATAAGATTGGAAATAGTGTCCTTACTCATAACAAATTCGAATTATGGATTCTCGCAAATTTTTTTGTAATCAACATGTTTTCCTTTTTTTATTGATTTTTTCAAATATATACCCTAAAAAAATCCCCAATTTCATCTATTTAAGATATCCAATATATAATAGTCTCATTTACTAGTTAATAGTCTCAATTACTAGTTTTTATAATACATCAGGAGCTAATGAGAGAATTTTAGTAAAACGAAATTTTCTCAATTCTTCAGTGATTGCACCAAAAATCCTAGATCCTTTTGGATTTCCTTTTTGATCAATGACAACTGCTGCATTGTCATCGTATTTTATTATCATACCATCTTCACATTTGAATTCCTTACATGTCCGTACAATTACAGCTCGAATTACTTCAGATTTTTCTAGAGACATATTGGGAACTGCTTCTTTGATTACAGCAACAATAACATTACCAATTTGAGCATATCGTTGATTACTAGCTCCTATGATTCGAATACACATCAATTTGCGAGCACCGCTGTTATCTGCTACATTCAACATAGTTTGAGGTTGAATCATATCTTTCTTTTTTTTTTTTTTAATTTATAAATTTCAGTACAAAAATAAAATAAAAAATATTTTCTATCCAGAAAAAAATAAACCTACACTTGCTTTTTAATCTTTAATACTTTATCCTTCTTCCTCTCTATTCTGAAATAAGAAATTGAGTTTGTATAGGCATTTTGTGAGCAGCTATTGAGATAGCTCTTCTAGCAATAGTTTCTGATACTCCACTCATTTCATAAAGTATTCGACCTGGTTTAATAACGCATACCCAATATTTTGGATCTCCTTTACCTGAACCCATGCGTGTTTCCGTAGTCCTTATTGTAACAGGTTTGTCGGGAAACATACGTACCCATATTTTTGCACCACGACGCACATATCGTGTTATTGCCCTTCGTCCTGCTTCTATTTGTCTAGCTGTAATCCAGGCAGGTTCAAGTGCTTGAAGAGCATATCTGCCAAAAGAAATCGAATTGCCTCGACGAGATATTCCCTTCATTCTTCCTCTATGTTGTTTACGAAATCTAGTTTTTTTGGGGTTATAGTCGATGGTTCTTTTTTGAATCTCATCTCTATTGCAAAACAGGACATGAGAATTTCTTCTCATCCGGCTCCTCGCGAATAAAAAAAAATAAAAAGCTATTTCGCGGGCGAATATTGACTGTTTTCTTTTTCATTTTTTTCTTTCATTCGTAGGTTCGATTGATCACTTTCAGAATAAATAATTAAATGTTTTCTTAGTTTGTTCCGCCATCCCACCTAATGAATTTTTAGAATTTTTTTAATATAATTCTATATAGTCAAAGGTTCTGTCGTTCCCATAGCTTCTCTATTCATGATTAGGCCCAAACTCTGCAATGGAGCTTCCAACAAAATTTGTTTTTGAGTCAATTTCCTTAGTTTTATTAACTCAGGACTCTTTATTTTTTTTTTTTATTTTATTAATATTTCTCTTTTTTCAGTATTTTTGAATTGAATATTTGATTAAGATTCAAATTTTGATTATGGATGCTTTGTTACACTGCTTTTTCTTTTATCACGTGATTTATAGACCATACATATTGGGATGATATAACATTGATATCTTGTTCTTTCTTTCTATCACCTTTCCTTTTATAAAAATCCCTTTATTTTTACTTAAATAAATAATCGGATTTTTTCTCTATGAATTAGAGAAAAAAGAAGAGATTTCAGTTGCTATAAATATAGAATTTATTCATATTTAAATCATTATAGTGACTTTTTCTTGGGATCTTGATAATACGAAGCAATAGGTTGGTTTTTTTTTGATTAAAAAAAAATAAGTTTTTAGTAAGAATAAGTTTTTAGTAAGGATTAGTTGACTTTTTCAATTCTTATTTTTAAATTTTAAAGAAAAAACTAACGAATCACACACTAAGCATAGCAATTATACTAATAGAGTCAATCAGATTTTTATTTAACCCTAACTAATTCGATTTGAATTCTTTGTTTTTTTTTCTTTAATGGATATGGAAAGACAAAGTCAATTTTTTCTACTTTATTAATTCTACTTTCTAAATATCCAAATTTTTAAGCCTAAAACTCCGTAGACAGCTTGAATTGTATGAGAATAATAATCCATTTTGGTACAAATTATTTGTAGGGGTAGTTTACCGTTTCTTTTACTTTCTTTACGCGCGATATCTTTTCCGTCGAGACGGCCTGCGAGTTGTATTTTGATTCCTTTTATACCTGTAGATTTAGTTATATCAATAGCTTTTTTCATTGTCTTTCTAAACGGAACTCTATGTTTTAATTGTAAGGCTATAAATTCTGCAATAAGATTAGGGTGGCTATAAAGTGGTTCTTCAGCGTATTCGACGAGTTGAATACGAAGTCTTCTGGGATATTTTGTGGGGTATATAGAATAGAAGAATTCTTGTTTTTCTATATTTTCCTTGAAATCTTTCAGTGTTTCCCCTTTCAATAAGAATTTTGGTACCAATCCGCTATAGATTATGATTCGTACAAATGTTTTTTTTGCTCTAACTCCTTGTTTTTCAATTTGTATACGTATAATTCCTTCAAAGCCTAAGGGGGGTAGGCCTGAGGGAGGTAGGCCTAAGGGAGGTCGACTTAATTTACTTTTTTTTAAATAATGTTTTTTCTTCTTTTTATTCTTTTTCTTTTTTTGTTTTAATTGTTTTAATTTTAATTGTCTTAAATAATATTCTTGTAGTTCTTCTTGTGTTAATTGTTTTAAATAATATTCTTGTAGTTCTGTTTGTGAATATTCTTTTTTAGCAATTTTTAGAAATTCTTTGATTTTTTTTTGTATATAATTCTTGAAAAAATTTCGTATTTTTCGATCTTCTTGTATACTCGTAGAATATTTTTTTGGTTCTTCAAACCAAACAGAATGATGACTGTGGGTTGTACCAAGTCTTAAACAAAGTGGATTTGTTTTTTGTCCCATAATTTTCTATTTTATTTTATTTTTTTCATCCATATCTTTTTAATTTAATATCTAAATTTTAGATTAATCTAATAAAGATTTCGATTTTTCCTTTAGTACAATTGTTATAAGACACGTGATTCTTTTTATTGGATAACTGTGTCCTTGAGCACAGAGTCTTGTCTTTTTTCTAATAGTACTCCTATGGACTTCGGCTTTACTAATGAATAATTCAGCATTGTTTAAACCCATATTATGATTAGCATTTCTTGCTGCAGAATACACTAATTTGAAAATGAGAGAAGATGCTTGATAAGGCATGAATTTGAGTATGGTAAGTGTTTCTTCATAAGAACGTCCGCGAATCTGATCAATTATTCTTCGCGCTTTGGAAGCAGAAATACCTATATGTTGAGTTAAAACTTGGACTCCTTTACTTGAACTTGAGTTCTTTTTCATAGGGTTATTCTCTAGTTTTTTAAGATTTTTCATAAGATTCTTTCTCCTTAATCTTTGTTTGATCCCTATTTTTTTTTATTCTTCATTACAGATTTATTATCGTTATCGTTTCTTTCATCTATCGGGTCCTCCCGGGTAGGCGCGAATTCTCCCAATTTGTGACCTTTCATAGAATCTGTTATATAAATAGGTATATGTTCCTTTCCATTATGAATACCGATTGTATGGCCAACCATTGAGGGTATAATAGTTGATGCCCGAGACCAAGTGACTATTAGTTCTCTCTCCTCCCCCTTTTTGATTTTTTCAAATGTTTCCGATAAATGCTTAGCTACAAATCTTTTCTTTACTACAATTCTTTCTTTGACAATTCTTTCTTTGACAATCCTTTTTTTGACAATCCTTTTTTTGACAATCCTTTTTTTTTCACCTATCACAGCTGATTACTCCTTTTTTTGCATGGAAAAGATTCATTGTCATTCTATGTCCAATAGAATGATCTAAGTATCGAGGTCAGAATCAATACAATAATTCGGAATGGAAAAAAGACAAAATACTTTCTTTAGCTAGATAAGGGGCGGATGTAGCCAAGTGGATCAAGGCAGTGGATTGTGGATCCACCATGCGCGGGTTCAATTCCCGTCGTTCGCCCATCCCATTATTTCGAATTCCAAAAATTCGATTTGGAATATTCCTATTTACGGCGACGAAGAATCAAGCTATCACTATATTTTCTCCTTTTCCTACTTCTTCTTCCAAGCGCAGGATAACCCCAAGGAGTTGCGGGTTTTTTTCTACCAATTGGGGCTTTTCCTTCACCGCCCCCGTGTGGATGGTCCACAGGGTTCATAACTACTCCTCTTACCACAGGACGCTTACCTAGCCAACACTTCGATCCAGCTCTACCCAAACTCTTGAGCTTCGCCCCAACATTACCCACTTGTCCGATTGTTGCTAAGCAGTTTTGGGATATCAAACGAACCTCCCCAGATGGTAATCTTAATGTGGCTGATTTACCCTCTTTTGCAATCAGTCTCGCTACAGCACCTGCTGCTCTAGCTAATTGTCCGCCTTTTCCATGTGTGAATTCTATGTTATGTATGGCCGTGCCTAAAGGCATATCGGTTGAAGTAGATTCTTCTTTTTTATCAAAAAAACCCCTTCCCAAACTGTACAAGCTTCTTACAAAGCATACGGCTTTCTAGATGTATATGATGATATAGAAAAAAATAGATCTTTTCATCGTATAATGAAGTATCACATGAGTGGATATAGAGGAATCCGAATCTGATGAATCATTCATGTTATCATCTTCTACACCCTAGGTCTCTCCGTTCCGTCATCTGGCTTATGTTTCTCATGTAGCATTCAGACCGAATGACTCTATCAAATTACGTCGATACTTCCACATATTACGGGTAACGTAGGAGACATCTCTTCGGTGGATCTTCATTACCACTGCTTAGCTTTCAATTCGCCTCTGACCATCAAATGAAATGTGAATAACCCTCCTCTCTTTGAAAGAAGGTGCGCTTCCAGTTCTGTGCGTGCTTCAAACAGTTTTCTCCATATTACCATATCTCGAGAGTCAATAATTTTCTATGAGAAACTACTGAACTCAATCACTTGCTGCCGTTACTCAACAGTTTTCTGTTGAGGTCTATTCCATAGAGGTACTCCAATTGGATCAGTGATCGATTTATAGGTTTTGTCGTAAACCTAATTGGTTACTTCCAATTACGTAAATCAATAGTTCAAACCGCACTCAAAGGTAGGGCATTTCCCATTGATATAAAAGCTTCTGTACCAGAAGCAATGGTATCTCCAATTCTAGCTCCTCTGGGATGTAAAATATATCTCTTCTCACCATCCCCGTAGTGTATAAGACAAATGTATGCATTTCGATTAGGGTCGTATTCTATGGTTACGATTCTACCAGATATGCTTTTTTGATTCCGTCGAAAATCGATTCGACGGTATAAGCGCTTATGACCCCCCCCTCTATGCCTTACGGTAATGATTCCTCTGGCATTACGACCTTTACTACAATGATGTCGTCCATAGATCAATTTATTTCGTGGATTGGATTTCATTTGACTGTCTACGGCTCCTTTGCGTGTGCTCGTACTTGAGATTTTGTATAAATGGATCGCCATGTTATTAAGTATTTTTCTTGAAGTTCTTTTCTCTAGAAGAGGTGGAATAGAATAACCCGGTGCAAGCGGAATGATCATACGCCTCTAATGCATTGTATGTCCCATAATAAGTGCCCCTCTTTCGGGGTAGAAGATGACTATTCATAGCTATTACCTTAACAAGAAGAGTTCGACCCAATCCTTGATTTCTGTCTTTGTTGATCCTGATTCGACATTAGAAGTATACAAGGTCTTCAAGTTCAATTTGTCATTGTTGAACAAATGCTTATCTACTTCTCCTTCCTCTCGGTATCTTTCTGAGAATTTCTTCTTTATATTTGACGAGAGTCAAAATAGTCAAATTCTTGATCCTCTCAAAAATCCATTATTGTCTAAGAAATATCGACATTCCCATTTTCCAGATTGTTCAAAATCTTCTATGTGGATCTAAGAATCTCATATCAATAGAAACCATCTTCTCATCCGTAGGACTCCAAGTACCCGAATCAATCAAAGATTCGATTCGATCGAAACTCTCCATTGGTAAATGAAATGCACAATGTTGACAAATATATTTGTTTTTTTGCGCATATTTTTTGTAAATGGATGTCTCACAATTTTCACAATAAGTCTGTAAATGAGCGTATGGCCCAAATACATCGTCTTGATTTTGATATTTAATGAAAGATTGATTCTTCCCGAAGACTTTTTCCTGTAACTACTGCATATTTGATTCCATCCATAAATCCATTTTCTTACCTATGAGTTTCAGTATCGATCAGAATCCTAGTTCTTACTCTTCCTATGTTATGGTATGAATATACTATACCAATTAATTCGTTATGTATGGATGAGGAGATCCCATTGATAGAGAGCCAATTCCGATAGACTTTTTGAACGTTCCCATTAGCGTGCATCCAGTAGGAATTGAACCTACGAATTTGCCAATTATGAGTTGGGCGCTTTAACCATTCAGCCATGGATGCTTAACATAATAGGTATATTAAGATTATTGATCATAATCTCAACATTGGATCAAGAACGGGGTCAGAGAGAGCTAATTCGTCTAAAGCCATCGAACCGGCCCAACCAGCAACTAGAGTTGCTTTCATTATATAAAAAGAATAAAAAGAAAGCAATCGACCGCGATCATTCAATACGACAGTATGAACACGATACCAAGGTAAACCCATGGAAATATCCCTTTATCAAAGAGAAATAGAAACTATGTCACTTTATTTTATCAAAATTCAGAAGACTCTATAATGGGTACCTAAACTTTTGATACTGTGTACCTAAACTTTTTTTCAGTAGATTCTGTGGGTTCATTTTGATTTCATCTCATTGAAAATCAAAATAAGGGAACAACTCTGTTCGTAAGAACAAAGAGAAGCAGATCTATTCTATACCCGATAAGTACCAATACGCAACGGGAAGATTGCATTATTGGAGAATAAATGGATACTTTTTGATCATTCGAATGAGCAATCAATCCCTTCGTTACAGTTTTTTTGAATCGACAAGAAATCATGGATTTTCACCTTTCCTTATTGAAGTGAATAAAGGATATGCATTTTTTGGTTCAATTTTTGGAATATTAGGAATACCAAAAGTATCTTTTCAACGTCCTAGAACCGAACCGAAAAGCTTGGCTTGACATATAGTGCGACTTGTCAAATATATTGGGTCATATGGGATTTACCCCTTCTCTTCCCCGATCGAGATATCTTCTGTTTCGCCGAAGAGATATTGTATTGAGTAAACCATCATTCATTCGGAGCACGAAGTAAAATTTCAATATGAACTTTTTTTTCGAAAATAGCTAATTCGTTAAGTTAATAGGACAAGGAAAATCCATTAATAGGAGAGAAAATCCATTAATAAAATCAATTCAAAAAAAGGATTTTCACAAGTTCTACAAAGAACTTTACTTTATTATTATCTTATTTTTCACTCAATAACATATGAAAAAAACTCGCATAAGAAATTGTAGAAACGATCTCCACGGTGTCGTCAAAAATTTGTTAACAGATGTCGTATTTTTTTTAACTGGTGTCGTATTTGTTGTAGTAGCGATTCGTGTCCATAATCGAAATACCCATATAGGAGAAAGACAAAATATCTATTTGACGGAGTTTCTTCCTATTAATAATGAGGATCTTACATATCAAAAATTCCTCAATGGTCAAAAAAAACCTTTTTTTTGACTATTTATGCAAGGGTATCTTACATAAAGATACCTCAGGATCAGGAAAGTGGTGACACATTGTATAAATCTTTCATGTATAAAATAGATAAATTCTATCAAAAAATCTACATGAAATTCTATATATCTTTCATTTTTCCAAGAACTCTTTATCGAATGAAATCCCGTCGAGAATTCTCTAAATTTTTCATTTGTCCAATTCCATTTCATCCAATTCAATTGGATCCAATTAAAGTAGATTATAGTTCTTTCATTTCAAAAAGAAAATTCAAATCGATCCAGAATTCTATAGAGCTAGTTCCTCGATCAAGTACCTTTTCAGATGGAAGACGGACCTGGGAGATCTTTTTTGGAAATCTATGATTTTTTGGAAATCTATGACTATGAATTGATCGGATTCAAAAGTAAAAAACTTGTGTCAATATCTCACAAACATGGAGTGTGAATCAAATCCATGTTCTGATAAATCTTTCCCATCCGGAAAGAAGGAAAATGGAGTCTTTTTCGTTTTCGAAGGAAAAAGAAATAAATTCGTAAACGTAACATGAAGATAATAGAAGAAAGCAATCTTATTTCTTTAATCATTTTCGAAGGAGATATTCAAGATCGTAATTATTATTACCAATACAAAATTTAGAAAAGATTTCTGCTAATGACATTGGATACGATGGGGTTCGAACTTAGAAATCCTTTCCAACATTTATTCCTGCTTGATATTCCCAAACTTGGTATCCAAAATTGAGGATATATTGGATATACCGTGGGTAATTCTTGAAAACATTCTTGACTCTGATAAGTGAGAAAATCTTTTTGAAATGAACTCTGATATGATAAATAATAAGATTTCGAGTATTTTTATATCCCTAAAACTAATAAATAAGACTCATCTGTCTGGAAAAAAGAATGATTCTTTCTTTTAATGGGTCTTCTCCTTTTCTTTCTTTGACACTTTCTTTATTTTCATATGAGTCATTGATACCGGATCAGTTCTTCTTATTAATCCCTTTCGTTCTTATTTTTGCTGGATATCTCGCTTGTTTCAACCTTAGTTCATATGCTACTGTTGAAGCATGAATTGAAATCTTAGATCAAAGCACTATGTATGGATGATATAAACTGCCTAAACAAGACATGAATAAAGGAACTATTCATTATACTTTCCCCGGTTCCATTTCTACCGCGGGCCTTACGCAATCGATCGGATGATATAGATATCCCTTCAACACAACATAGGTCATCGAAAGGATCTAGGACAACTCACCAAAGCACGAAAGCCAGGATCTTTCAGAAAGTTGATTCCTTTTTCAAGAGTGCATAACCGCATGGATAAGCTTACACTAACCCGTCAATTTTGGATCCAATTGGGGATTTTCCTTGGGAGGTATCGGGAAGAGATTGGAATGTAATAATATAGATTCATAGCATAGGTTCTCTATTGATTCTATCCCTATGGGATAGAAGAAGAAAAATCGAAATGAAATCAAG